CGTGCACTCTTACGTGAACCAATACGTCCAGTCCTACGTGAACCAATTCTTGGTATAGGTTTTTCCATATTTTATCATCTCATATTTATGATTCAGAGATATATGGAGATATCCATTTCATGTTAAAACGGATCCTTTCTTTTTTATTTGTCCATCGGGTCCTTTAAAAGAGTTCCTTTTAGAAAAATTATCCTTGTCTTTGTTTATGTCTTGGGTTGGAACAGATTACTATAATTCGTCCCCGCCTACGGATCAGTCGACATTTTTCACAAATTTTACGAACAGAGGCCCTTATTTTCATATTTCTAATTCCTTATCTTAATTCCGAATCCACCTCTTTGAAGAAAATAAATTTCTTGAAATTTTTAATTTTGAATTGTATCCCCATAAAAGGAATGTTGAAGTTTAAAAAAACCACCTAATCGTTCAAATCCTTGTTGCGGAGTCTATAAATTATACGCCCTCGAGTTGAATCATAACGACTTACTTCAATTTTGACTCTATCTCCTGGTAGTATCCGTATAAAACTACGGCGGATCCTTCCTGAAACATAACCTAGAATCAGATCTTCATTATCTAAACGAACCCGGAACATACCATTGGGAAGTGATTCAGTAATTAAACCTTCATGAACCCATTTTTGTTCTTTCATTCCAGGTAAAACCCCCTTAAAGTATCAACTAATGGAGGAGGAGTGATATTAGATAACCTGTTCTGTCTCGTTTTTTTTTCATAAATAGGAAATTTTGTATCTAATTCGGATATTAGAAGCATTACCATATATAACACAAAATTTCTCCGCCGATTCCTTCTAGTCGAGCCTCTCGGTCTGTCATTATACCCCGAGAAGTAGAAAGAATTACAATCCCTATTCCACCCAAAATTTTAGGAATTCTTTGATAATTAGAATAGATTCGTAGACCAGGTCGACTGATCCGTTTTAAATTTAAAGTCGTTTTATATGGCCCTTTCCTATTCCTTCTATGTCGTAGGGTTAAAACCAAAAAATCCTTGTTGTTTTCCCGATGTTTTCTGACGTTTTTTATAAAGCCTTCTCGTAAAAGTATTTTCACAATGTTTTCTGTGATGTTAGTAGATGTTATTCGAACCGTCCCTTTTCTATGCATGTCAGCATTTCGTATGGAGGTTATTATGTCAGCAATAGTGTCTCTACCCATAATGAACTAAAATTATTGGTGCTTCAAAATTTGGATATAATAAACATGATCTTTTTTTGGTATGAATTAGTAAAGGTATATACGTGAGACACAATCTATTAATTAATCGATTTCATTCAAATACTTTATCCACTATAACTCTATATCATGGTCTTATCTTATAATACTTCAGGGGCTAATGAAACTATTTTAGTAAAATTTAACTGTCTCAATTCCCGGGCGATCGCACCAAAAACTCGAGTTCCTTTTGGATTTCCTTCTTGATCGATGACAACTGCAGCATTGTCATCATATCGGATTATCATACCATTGTTACGTTTGAGTTCTTTACAAGTACGTACAATTACAGCTCTGATCACTTCTGATCTTTTTAGAGGCATATTTGGTACTGCTTCTTTGATCACAGCAACAATAACATCACCAATATGAGCGTATCGTCGATTACTAGCTCCTATGATTCTAATACACATCAATTCTCGAGCCCCGCTGTTGTCCGCTACATTTAAATAAGTCTGGGGTTGAATCATATCATTTTATAATCCGTTCTTTCAATGCAAAACAATAAAGGGGCGAAGAAAAAAAGAAATATTATAAAAAAAAAAAAGAGGGGAAACCCGCAATTGTTTTTTGATTCCAAGACCTCTTTACTATGGTTATATATTTCTATCACGAAATAATGAATTGAGTTCGTATAGGCATTTTCGATGCCGCTATTGCAATAGCCTTTCTGGCTATATTTTCGGCTACTCCACCCATTTCATAAAGTATTCTACCTGGTTTAACGACAGCTACCCAATATTCGGGAGATCCTTTACCCGACCCCATCCGTGTTTCCGCAGGTCTTACTGTAACGGGTTTGTCTGGAAATATACGTACCCATATTTTTCCCCCACGGCGTGCATTTCGTGTCATTGCTCGTCGCCCTGCTTCTATTTGTCTAGATGTGATCCAAGCAGGTTCAAGTGCCTGAAGAGCATATCTACCGAAACAAATATTATTACCCCGATAAGATATTCCCTTCATTCTTCCTCTATGTTGTTTACGGAATCTGGTTCTTTTGGGGTTATAGTTGATGGTTGTTTCGAAATTCCATCTCTACTACAGAACTGGACATGAGAGTTTCTTCTCATCCAGCTCCTCGCGAATAAAAGGATTGAAAAATATTTAATTAATATAAATATTTGATATTGCATCTAATATATTCAAAATTGATTTATTTTGTTTGGATATATAATTAAACATAAATTTATAGATAAATTCGTTTTTTATAACGAATCTTTTTTTATCATATTTGATTTGATCACCAAAAATGTCGCAATCAA